GCTAGTGTAGCTTAAATAAAGCATAACACTGAAGATGTTAAGATGAACCCTAGAAAGTTCCACAAGCATAAAGGTTTGGTCCTGACTTTACTGTCAGCTTTAGCCCAATTCATACATGCAAGTATCCGCACCCCTGTGAGAATGCCCTCAATCCCCCTTCCGGGGAAGAGGAGCAGGCATCAGGCACAGCCACCTAGCCCAAGACGCCTTGCTTTGCCACACCCCCAAGGGACTTCAGCAGTAGTAAATATTAAGCCATAAGTGAAAACTTGACTTAGTTAGGGTTAAAAGAGTCGGTAAAATTCGTGCCAGCCACCGCGGTTATACGAAAGACTCTAGTTGACATACACGGCGTAAAGGGTGGTTAGGGTCGTAACAAAATAAAGCTAAAGACTTACCAAGCCGTCATACGCCCATGAAAGAGCGAAAACCACAGACGAAAGTAGCTTTATTCTAAAAATCCGAATCCACGAAAGCTAAGAAACAAACTGGGATTAGATACCCCACTATGCTTAGCCTTAAACCAAGATATTGATATACAAAATTATCCGCCAGGGTACTACGAGCATAGCTTAAAACCCAAAGGACTTGGCGGTGTCTCAGACCCACCTAGAGGAGCCTGTTCTAGAACCGATAACCCCCGTTAAACCTCACCACTTCTTGTTAATTCCGCCTATATACCGCCGTCGCCAGCTTACCCCATGAGGGTAAAATAGTAAGCAAAATGGATAGATCCCAAAACGTCAGGTCGAGGTGTAGCGTACGAAGTGGGAAGAAATGGGCTACATTTTCTATTACAGAAAATCACGAATGGTCTATTGAAACACATACCTGAAGGAGGATTTAGTAGTAAAAAGCAAACAGAGAGTCCTTTTGAACCAGGCTCTGAGACACGCACACACCGCCCGTCACTCTCCCCTACATAAAAAATTTAATGATAAATAATATAACAAAATATATATCGGGGAGGCAAGTCGTAACATGGTAAGTGTACCGGAAGGTGCACTTGGAACAATCAGGATGTGGCTGAGATAGTTAAGCACCTCACTTACACCGAGAAAACATCCATGCAAGTTGGATCATCCTGAGCCATAAAGCTAGCTTAAACACACCAACTAATTAACAACATTAACAAGTTTAGAATAACTAAAACTAATTAAATAAAACATTTTTCCGTCCAAGTATATGAGATAAAAAAGACACAAAAAAGCAATAGATAAAGTACCGCAAGGGAAAGCTGAAAAAGAAATGAAATAAACCATCAAAGCACAACAAAGCAGAGACTAAAACTCGTACCTTTTGCATCATGATTTAGCTAGTTATTCTGAGCAAAGAGTACTTTAGTTCAAAACCCCGAAACTAAGTGAGCTACCCCAAGACAGTCTATTATATAGGACCAACCCGTCTCTGTGGCAAAAGAGTGGGAAGATCTTCGGGTAGGGGTGACAGACCTACCGAACTTAGTTATAGCTGGTTGCCTAGGAAATGGATAGAAGTTCAGCCTCACACCCCTCAAACCAAAACTCTATAGATTTACGACAATGAGCAATATGTGAGAGTTAGTCAAAGGGGGTACAGCCCCTTTGAAAAAGGAAACAACCTACGCAGGAGGTTAAGGATTATATTTACAAAGATTACCGCTTCAGTGGGCCTAAAAGCAGCCATCTGAACAGAAAGCGTTAAAGCTCAAGCAGACCAAAATCACTTATTCTAATATTATACGCCAAAACCCCTAACATTACCAGGCCGCTCCATGCCAACATGGAAACGACACTGCTAAAATGAGTAATAAGAAGGCTACATCAGCCCTTCTCCTAGCCTAAGTGTAAATTAGATTGGACCAACCACTAAAACATTTAACGAACCCAAACACAAGAGGGAAATGTGAATGAAATAAACAACAAGAAAATTTCACACAACTTTAATCGTTAACCCCACACCGGAAGGCTTTAAGGAAAGACTAAAAGAAAAGGAAGGAACTCGGCAAACACAAGCCTCGCCTGTTTACCAAAAACATCGCCTCCCGCAAAAATCAACGTATAGGAGGTCCTGCCTGCCCAGTGACTATGTTAAACGGCCGCGGTATTTTGACCGTGCAAAGGTAGCGCAATCACTTGTCTTTTAAATGAAGACCTGTATGAATGGTGGAACGAGGGCCTAACTGTCTCCCCTTTCAAGTCAATGAAATTGATCTATCCGTGCAGAAGCGGGTATATAACTACAAGACGAGAAGACCCTTTGGAGCTTAAGATTAAAGATCAACTATGTTAAATATTTATTAATAGAACTAAATAGTAACTGATCCTGATCTTCGGTTGGGGCGACCACGGAATAAAAATAAACTTCCACATGGACTGAGGACTAACCTTAAAACCAAGAAAGACATTTCTAAGCCACAGAATTTCTGACCACACAGATCCGGCAAACTGCCGATCAATGGACCAAGTTACCCTAGGGATAACAGCGCAATCCCCTTTCAGAGTTCCTATCGACAAGGGGGTTTACGACCTCGATGTTGGATCAGGACATCCTAATGGTGCAGCCGCTATTAAGGGTTCGTTTGTTCAACGATTAAAGTCCTACGTGATCTGAGTTCAGACCGGAGCAATCCAGGTCAGTTTCTATCTGTAACGCCATTTTTCCTAGTACGAAAGGACCGGAAAAATAGGGCCTATGTTTACAACAAGCCCTAATCTAACCTAATGAAAACAACTAAAATAGATAAAAGAAAGCACAAACCACAGATTTAGATAAAATTACTAAGGTGGCAGAGCCCGGCAATTGCAAAAGACCTAAGCCCTTTCAACCGGAGGTTCAAATCCTCCCCTTAGTTATGATAATTCTACTCACACACATTATTAACCCACTGGCCTACATCGTCCCTGTTTTACTAGCAGTAGCATTTCTCACACTCATTGAACGAAAAGTATTAGGATATATACAACTACGAAAAGGGCCAAACGTAGTAGGCCCCTACGGACTTCTACAACCCATTGCCGATGGGGTAAAACTATTTATTAAAGAACCAGTACGCCCATCAACAGCCTCCCCATTTCTATTCCTTGCAACACCCATGCTAGCTTTCACGCTAGCCATAACACTATGAGCCCCCATACCAATCCCGTATCCTGTACTAGACCTAAACCTCGGAATTCTCTTTATCCTAGCACTTTCTAGCCTGGCAGTATATGCTATTCTAGGATCAGGATGAGCATCAAATTCAAAATACGCACTAATTGGGGCCCTACGAGCTGTCGCCCAAACCATCTCATATGAAGTAAGCCTCGGACTAATTCTACTCTCAATTATAGTATTCTCTGGCGGCTTCACCCTTCAAATGTTTAATACAACCCAAGAAGCCATATGACTAATAGTACCAGCCTGACCTCTGGCAGCCATGTGATATATTTCAACTCTAGCAGAAACTAACCGAGCCCCGTTCGACCTGACTGAAGGAGAATCTGAACTAGTATCTGGATTTAATGTAGAATACGCAGGGGGCCCATTCGCACTATTTTTTCTAGCAGAATACGCCAACATCCTCCTTATAAATACATTATCAGCCATCTTATTCTTAGGAGCCTCACATATCCCAGCTCTGCCACAACTCACTTCCATCAATATTATAATCAAAGCCGCAGCTTTATCAATGCTATTTCTATGAGTACGAGCCTCCTACCCACGATTCCGTTATGACCAACTCATGCACTTGGTATGAAAAAACTTCCTCCCCCTCACCCTAGCCTTAATTTTATGACACATTGCCCTTCCCATCGCTTTCACAGGGCTTCCCCCTCAACTATAGCACTATAAGGAGCCGTGCCTGAATGCCGAAGGGCCACTTTGATAGAGTGACTTATGGAGGCTAAAATCCTCCCAGCTCCTAGAAAGAAAGGACTCGAACCTATATCTTAGAAATCAAAACTCTAGGTGTTTCCACTACACCACTTTCTAGTAAGATAAGCTAAATAAAGCTTTTGGGCCCATACCCCAAAAATGTAGGTTAAATTCCTTCTCTTACTAATGAACCCACATGTATTAACAATCTTTCTACTAAGCCTTGGCTTAGGCACAACAATTACCTTCTCCAGCTCACACTGATTACTAGCTTGAATGGGCCTAGAAATTAATACATTAGCCATCCTCCCCCTTATAGCGCAACACCACCACCCACGCGCAGTTGAAGCTACAACCAAATACTTTCTGGCACAAGCCACCGCTGCAGCAACCATCCTATTTGCAAGCTCAATAAATGCTTGAGTAACAGGAGAATGAAATATTAACTCCTCATCGCACCAAGCCTCTACAATACTAATTATAGCCGCTCTAGCCCTCAAGATAGGCTTAGCCCCAATACACTTCTGACTACCTCCAGTACTACAAGGATTAGACATAACTACCGGCCTAATTATATCAACCTGACAAAAACTAGCCCCTTTCGCACTAGTAATTCAAATTGCACCATTTATTGATTCAACACTCCTCATAGCACTAGGGCTACTCTCAACAATAGTGGGAGGATGAGGAGGACTAAACCAAACACAATTACGAAAAATACTAGCCTACTCATCAATCGCACATCTTGGCTGAATAATTATTATTCTACAACTACAACCTAAGTTAACAATTTTAACATTAATAGTTTATATTATTATAACGGCAACAGCTTTTCTAACATTTAAATTCCTTATAGTTACAAAAATTAATACACTAGCCCTAGCCTGATCAAAAACCCCCATAATTACCTTAACAACGATACTGACCCTACTATCACTAGGAGGACTACCCCCACTAACTGGCTTCATACCAAAATGACTCATTCTACAAGAGTTAACAAAACAACAACTTCCCCTCACAGCCACTATTATTGCCCTCAGCGCCCTACTAAGCCTGTACTTTTATCTACGCCTGACATATGCTATAACACTAACAATTTCACCAAACACAAATAATGCCACTATACCATGACGCCTAACAAATAATCAACTGACATTACCACTAACTACCCTCTCTACCATAACTATTATACTACTCCCAATCACCCCAACAATTCAGGCACTCATCCACTAGAGATTTAGGATAACATTAGACCAAAAGCCTTCAAAGCTTTAAGCAGGAGTGAAAATCTCCTAATCTCTGATAAGACTTGCAGGACTCTATCCCACATCTTCTGAATGCAACCCAGACACTTTAATTAAGCTAAAGCCTTTCTAGATGAGTAGGCCTCGATCCTACAAACTTTTAGTTAACAGCTAAACGCCCAAACCAGCGAGCATTCATCTACTTTCCCCGCCTGCCTTTAAAAGGCGGGGAAAGCCCCGGCAGGCAATTAGCCTACGTCTTTGGATTTGCAATCCAACATGGTTACACCACGGAGCTGATAAGAAGAGGATTTAAACCTCTGTATATGGAGCTACAATCCACCGCCTAACCCTCGGCCATCCTACCTGTGACAATCACACGCTGATTCTTCTCCACTAATCATAAAGACATTGGTACCCTTTATCTCGTATTTGGTGCCTGAGCTGGAATAGTCGGAACCGCCCTAAGCCTACTAATTCGAGCAGAACTAAACCAACCCGGCTCCCTCTTAGGCGACGACCAAATTTATAACGTTATCGTTACGGCACATGCCTTCGTTATAATCTTCTTTATAGTAATACCAATTATAATTGGAGGATTCGGAAACTGACTGATTCCCCTAATGATTGGGGCGCCAGACATGGCATTTCCACGAATAAATAATATAAGCTTCTGACTACTCCCCCCTTCATTCCTCTTGCTCTTAGCATCTTCAGGAGTAGAGGCAGGTGCAGGGACAGGTTGAACTGTCTACCCCCCACTTGCAGGAAACCTTGCTCACGCAGGGGCCTCCGTAGACTTAACAATCTTCTCCCTCCACCTCGCTGGTGTTTCCTCTATTCTAGGCGCAATCAACTTCATTACAACAATTATTAATATGAAACCCCCAGCAATCTCACAATATCAAACACCCCTGTTTGTATGAGCAGTACTAATTACTGCTGTCCTACTTCTCCTATCCCTCCCGGTTCTAGCCGCTGGAATCACAATATTACTTACAGACCGTAATTTAAATACTACTTTCTTTGACCCCGCAGGAGGGGGAGATCCCATTCTCTATCAGCACCTTTTCTGGTTCTTTGGGCACCCAGAAGTTTATATTTTAATTCTGCCAGGCTTTGGAATAATTTCCCACATTGTAGCCTATTATGCAGGCAAAAAAGAGCCATTTGGTTATATAGGAATAGTATGAGCCATGATGGCCATTGGCCTTCTAGGTTTTATTGTATGGGCTCACCACATGTTTACAGTAGGAATAGACGTAGACACCCGAGCATATTTTACATCGGCAACAATGATTATTGCCATCCCAACAGGAGTTAAAGTATTTAGCTGACTAGCCACTCTTCATGGAGGCTCAATTAAATGAGAAACCCCCCTTCTATGGGCTCTAGGCTTTATTTTCCTCTTCACCGTAGGGGGCCTAACAGGAATTGTTTTATCCAACTCATCACTTGACATTGTGCTTCATGACACCTATTATGTAGTAGCCCACTTCCACTACGTATTGTCCATAGGAGCTGTATTCGCCATTATAGGGGCCTTTGTCCACTGATTCCCACTGTTCACAGGCTACACCCTCCACAACACCTGAACAAAAATTCACTTTGGAGTTATATTTGCAGGCGTAAATATTACCTTCTTCCCCCAACATTTCCTAGGCTTAGCCGGAATGCCACGCCGTTACTCCGACTACCCAGATGCCTACGCTTTATGAAACACAGTCTCCTCTATTGGATCACTTATATCCCTAGTAGCTGTCATTATGTTCCTGTTTATCTTATGAGAAGCTTTTGCCGCTAAACGAGAAGTTATATCCGTAGAATTAACCCCCACTAACGCTGAATGACTACACGGCTGCCCCCCTCCCTATCACACATTTGAGGAGCCAGCATTCGTACAAATTCAAGAAGTCGAGAAAGGAAGGAATTGAACCCCCGTAAACTAGTTTCAAGCCAGTCACATTACCACTCTGTCACTTTCTTTTATAAGACGCTAGTAAAACTAATTACACTGCCTTGTCAAGGCAGAATCGTGGGTTAAACCCCCGCGCATCTTATATTATGGCACACCCATCACAACTAGGACTACAAGACGCAGCCTCGCCTGTAATAGAAGAACTCCTCCACTTTCATGATCATGCTTTAATAATTGTATTCTTAATTAGCACACTAGTTCTATACATTATTGTTGTTATAGTTTCAACAAAATTAACCAACAAATATATCTTAGATTCACAAGAAATTGAAATTATCTGAACCATCCTACCAGCAGTAATTTTAATTATAATTGCCCTCCCCTCCCTCCGAATTCTGTATTTAATAGATGAAGTAAATGACCCCCACCTTACAGTTAAAGCTATAGGACACCAGTGATACTGAAGCTATGAATACACTGACTATGAAAATCTAGCATTTGACTCCTACATAATCCCAACCCAAGACTTAACACCGGGACAATTTCGACTACTTGAAACAGACCACCGAATAGTAGTACCGATAGAAGCCCCAATCCGAATTTTAGTATCAGCCGAAGATGTTCTCCACTCGTGAGCCGTCCCAGCCCTCGGAATTAAAATGGACGCTGTCCCAGGACGCCTAAACCAAACAGCCTTTATTGCCTCACGCCCTGGCATCTTTTACGGACAATGTTCCGAAATCTGCGGCGCAAACCACAGTTTTATACCCATTGTAGTTGAAGCCGTCCCACTAGAACACTTCGAAAACTGATCCTCCCTCATGCTTGAAGACGCTTCACTAGAAAGCTAAAATGGGACTAGCGTTAGCCTTTTAAGCTAAAAATTGGTGACTCCCAACCACCTCCAGTGATATGCCACAATTAAACCCTGCCCCTTGATTCTTCATCCTAGTATTTACATGACTAGTTTTCCTAACAATTATACCATATAAAATCTCAAACCATACTTTTACAAATGACATAAGCCCAATTAGCGCTGAAAGCCTAGAAACAAACACCTGAAACTGACCATGGCACTAAATATATTTGATCAATTTATGAGCACCACATATCTAGGTATTCCATTAATCGCCATTGCACTTACCCTCCCATGAATACTTGTTCCCTCCCCATCAAGCCGCTGACAAAACAACCGTCTAATCACCCTCCAAAGCTGATTTATCAAAAACTTCACAGGGCAACTTCTCACCCCACTAAACAAAAACGGACACAAGTGAGCACTAATACTAGCCTCCCTTATAATTTTTATTTTATCACTAAACATGCTAGGCTTATTACCATATACTTTTACACCAACAACTCAACTCTCCCTTAACATAGGCCTTGCAGTCCCATTCTGACTAGCAACAGTGTTAATTGGCCTACGAAACCAACCTACAGCAGCACTAGGACACCTTCTACCAGAAGGCACGCCCATCCCCCTTATCCCCGTCCTAATTATTATCGAAACCATTAGCCTATTTATTCGACCCTTAGCACTGGGAGTTCGACTTACAGCCAATCTCACAGCAGGACATTTACTTATTCAATTAATCTCAAGCGCAACCTTTGTAATATTACCAATAATAGCAACAGCAGCAGTATTTACCGCTACTCTCCTAGTATTACTGACCCTATTAGAAGTTGCAGTAGCCATGATTCAAGCCTACGTATTTGTCCTTCTTATTAGCCTATATTTACAAGAAAATATTTAACTTATCCATACTTAAATAATGACCCACCAAGCACACGCATACCACATGGTAGATCCAAGCCCATGACCCCTCACAGGTGCAATTGCAGCCCTCCTAATAACATCAGGTTTAGCAATTTGATTTCATTTTAACTCGACAGTTCTTCTATCACTAGGCCTAATCTTACTCCTACTCACCATATATCAATGATGACGTGACATTGTTCGTGAAGGAACCTATCAAGGGCACCACACCCCTCCTGTTCAGAAAGGCCTGCGATATGGAATAATTTTATTTATTACATCAGAAGTATTCTTCTTTCTGGGATTCTTCTGAGCCTTTTACCACGCCAGCCTCGCCCCCACACCAGAGCTAGGAGGCTGCTGACCCCCAACAGGCATCACAACCTTAGACCCCTTTGAAGTTCCCCTATTAAATACAGCAGTACTCCTAGCTTCTGGTGTAACAGTAACATGAGCCCACCACAGCATTATAGAAGGTCACCGAAAACAAGCAATTCAATCTCTAACATTAACCATTTTACTTGGCTTCTACTTCACCGCCCTACAAGCTATAGAATACTATGAAGCCCCCTTCACAATTGCCGACGGAGTTTACGGTTCTACATTCTTCGTAGCCACAGGCTTCCACGGACTACACGTAATCATTGGATCAACATTTTTAACCATTTGCCTGCTCCGTCAACTACAATACCACTTTACATCAGAACATCATTTCGGATTTGAAGCAGCTGCCTGATATTGACACTTTGTAGATGTAGTTTGACTATTCTTATATGTCTCAATTTACTGATGAGGATCATATCTTTCTAGTATTAAAGTTAGTACAAGTGACTTCCAATCACTCAGTCTTGGTTAAAGCCCAAGGAAAGATAATGAATTTAATAGCAACAATCTTTGCCATCTCTATTATCCTCTCACTAATCTTAGCTGTGGTATCCTTCTGACTACCACAAATAAACCCAGACACAGAAAAGCTATCACCATATGAATGCGGATTTGACCCATTAGGGTCTGCTCGACTACCTTTCTCACTACGATTCTTCTTAGTGGCTATCTTATTTCTCTTGTTTGACCTAGAAATTGCCCTCCTCCTACCCCTCCCATGAGCAAACCAACTCCCTGAACCCACAATCACATTCCTCTGAGCTTCCATTGTTCTTATTCTCTTAACAGCAGGCCTAATTTATGAATGAATTCAAGGAGGCCTAGAATGGGCCGAATAGAGAGTTAGTCCAAAATAAGACCTCTGATTTCGGCTCAGAAAACCGTGGTTTAAATCCACGACTCCCTTATGACACCAGTACACTTCAGCTTTACCTCAGCATTTTTATTAGGACTCACAGGCCTCGCATTTCACCGCACCCACCTCTTGTCCGCCCTCCTATGCCTTGAAGGAATAATACTTTCCCTATTTATTGCCCTAGGCTTGTGAGCCCTACAACTAGAATCCACAGCCTTTTCAGCCGCCCCCCTCCTTTTACTCACCTTTTCCGCCTGCGAAGCAAGCGCAGGCCTAGCCCTTCTTGTTGCCACGGCCCGTACACACGGCACAGACCGACTACAAGCCCTAAACCTATTACAATGCTAAAAATATTAATCCCAACCATTATGCTCTTCCCCACAATTTGATTGGCCTCCCCAAAATGACTTTGACTCACCTCTACCCTACAAAGCCTTTTAATCGCCCTAATCAGCCTCTCCTGATTAAAATGCCCCTCAGAAACAGGCTGATCAGCCTTAAACACTTATCTAGGCACAGACCCCCTTTCAACCCCACTACTAGTATTAACCTGCTGACTACTCCCATTGATAATTCTTGCCAGTCAAAACCATATTAAAAACGAACCACTTAATCGCCAACGAGCCTATATTACACTTCTAACGTCCCTACAGATATTTCTTATTATAGCATTTGGTGCCACAGAAATTATAATATTTTATATTATATTTGAAGCAACTCTAATCCCAACACTTATTATCATCACACGATGGGGCAACCAAACAGAACGATTAAATGCAGGAACTTACTTTCTCTTTTACACCTTGGCCGGATCGCTTCCCCTACTAGTAGCACTGCTACTTCTACACCAAAACATAGGAACCCTATCAATACTTACACTACAATACTCACAGCCAATAAACCTCCTCACATGAAGTGACAAAATTTGATGGTTGGGATGCTTAATTGCCTTCTTAGTTAAAATACCTCTATATGGTGTACACCTCTGACTCCCAAAAGCCCACGTAGAAGCACCAGTAGCGGGCTCTATAGTACTGGCCGCAATTCTACTAAAACTCGGAGGCTACGGAATAATACGAATAATAATTCTACTAGATCCCCTTTCTAAAGAAATAGCCTACCCTTTCATTATTCTAGCCCTATGGGGGATCATCATGACAGGGTCAATTTGCCTCCGACAAACGGACCTAAAGTCGCTTATCGCTTATTCATCTGTTAGCCATATAGGTTTGGTCGCAGGGGGAATCTTAATCCAAACCCCATGAGGCTTCACCGGAGCAATTATCTTAATAATCGCCCACGGTTTAGTATCCTCCGCCCTCTTCTGCCTTGCTAACACCACATACGAGCGCACCCACAGCCGAACAATAGTTCTAGCCCGCGGTATACAACTGCTCCTCCCACTAACCGCAACCTGATGATTCATTGCTAACCTAGCAAACCTAGCCCTACCCCCTCTACCCAATCTAATAGGAGAACTCCTAATTATTACATCTATATTTAACTGATCCCCATGAACACTAACCATCACAGGAACAGGCACCCTAATTACTGCTGCTTACTCACTATATCTCTTCCTAAAAACACAACGAGGCACGCTACCTGCCCACATTATTAACCTCCAGCCATATCACACCCGAGAACATTTACTAATGACCCTACACCTTCTCCCAATTATTCTACTTATTACAAAACCAGAACTTATATGAGGATGGTGATATTGTAGATATAGTTTTAACCAAAACATTAGATTGTGGTTCTAAAAATAGAGGTTAAAATCCTCTTATCCACCGAGAGAGGCTTAAAGCAGTAAGGACTGCTAATCCCTACCCCCATGGTTAAATTCCGTGGCTCACTCGAGCTACTAAAGGATAATAGCTCATCCATTGGTCTTAGGAACCAAAAACTCTTGGTGCAACTCCAAGTAGTAGCTATGACAAACCTTGTAATAACTTCAACACTTATTCTTATGCTAACAATCCTAATCTACCCGCTACTCATAACCCTTAGCCCAAATCCACAAAAACCAAACTGGGCCACCACCCACGTTAAAACTGCCGTAAGCACCGCATTTTTCATCAGCTTAGTTCCACTAATTATTTTCCTAGACCAAGGAACAGAAAGTATTATTTCAAGCTGACACTGAATAAACATCACAACATTTGACATCAATATTAGCTTCAAATTCGACCACTACTCCCTCATCTTTACCCCAATTGCCTTATTCGTTACCTGATCAATTTTAGATTTTGCATCATGATACATAAGCACAGACCCTTACATCAACCGCTTCTTCAAATATTTACTACTATTTTTAGTAGCAATAATTATTTTAGTAACAGCCAATAATATATTTCAACTCTTCATTGGATGAGAAGGAGTAGGGATTATATCATTTTTACTAATTGGCTGATGATATGGACGAGCAGATGCCAACACGGCAGCCATACAGGCCGTATTATACAACCGAGTGGGAGACATCGGACTAATTCTATCAATTGCATGAATAGCTATAAATATGAATTCATGAGAGATTTCACAAATTTTCCTAGTTTCAAAGTACTTTGACCTCACCCTTCCCCTTATAGGACTAATTATTGCAGCAACAGGCAAATCAGCCCAATTTGGACTACACCCGTGACTTCCATCAGCCATAGAAGGCCCCACCCCCGTCTCCGCCCTACTACATTCAAGCACTATAGTCGTAGCAGGAATCTTCCTACTAATTCGCCTTCACCCTCTTATGGAAAATAATAAATTAGCTCTCACTATTTGCCTCTGCCTGGGAGCCCTAACCACTTTATTTACAGCCACCTGTGCTTTAACCCAAAATGACATTAAAAAGATTGTAGCCTTTTCCACATCCAGCCAACTAGGCCTAATAATAGTTACAATTGGGCTAAATCAACCCCAACTAGCTTTCCTACACATTTGCACCCACGCTTTCTTTAAAGCAATGCTATTCCTATGCTCCGGCTCAATTATTCATAGCCTCAACGACGAACAAGATATTCGAAAAATAGGAGGAACATTCAAACTACTCCCCTTTACCTCCACCTGCTTAACAATTGGAAGCCTCGCACTAACTGGTACACCATTCCTAACCGGATTCTTCTCAAAAGACGCAATCATTGAAGCCCTCAACACCTCCTACCTAAACGCCTGAGCCCTCACATTAACACTAATTGCCACCTCTTTTACTGCAGTATACAGCTTCCGCATCATCTACTTTGTAACAATAGGCACCCCACGTTTCACAACTCTAACACCGATTAATGAAAATAACCCTGCAGTAATTAATCCTATCAAACGCCTAGCATGAGGAAGCATTATTGCAGGATTTATTATTACACTAAACTTTCTGCCATCAAAAATGCCAATTATAACAATACCCACCTCACTTAAACTCGCAGCAGTAGCAGTAACCATCATTGGAGTCCTAACCGCCATAGCACTAACAACAATAACCGCTAAACAACTAAAAACAACCCCCACCCTGAGCCTACACAACTTCTCAAATATACTAGGATACTTCACCTCTATTACTCACCGCCTAGTTCCCCAACTTACCCTCACACTAGGAAAAAAAGCAACTAAATTCGACCGCCAATGAATAGAACTTGGACCAAAAGGTATATTACCCCTCCACACATTTATCTCATCAAAATTTGATAGTATAGACTCAAACACAATCAAAGTTTACCTCACTATTTATCTGTTAACCTCTGCTATAGCAATTATCTTATTAACCACCATTTAAACAGCTCGCAAAGCCCCACGACTCAACCCACGAGTTACTTCTAAAACCACAAACAAACTCAGCAACAAAACCCAAGCACAAATCACTAAAACCCCACCAAAAGAATATATTAAAGCAACCCCATTAAAATCCCCACGCAAAGTAAAAAACTCCTTAAACTCGTCAACAACCAAATAATCTCCATACCAGCCTCCACAATATCACCACACCGCCACCCCAACACCTAACACATAAGCAACAATATAAACTTTTACTGAACGAACCCCTCAAGTCTCTGGAAATGGTTCGGCAGCTAATGCCGCCGAATAAGCAAATACAACCAACATCCCACCCAAATATACCAAAAATAATAAAAGAGATAGTAACGACCCACCATGCCCTACCAAAATACCACACCCAACCCCAGCAGCAAGGACCAAGCCCAACGCAGCAAAATAAGGCGCAGGGTTTGAAGCAACCCCAATCAACCCAACCACCAACCCCAACAAGAAAAGATCAAGAAGGTATTCCATAGTTCCCGCCCGGATTTTAACCGAGACCTACGACTTGAAAACCCATTGTTGTTATTCAACTACGAGAACTAATGGTCACCCGAAAAACCCACCCACTACTCAAAATCGTCAACAACTCCCTCATCGACTTACCAGCCCCCTCCAACATTTCAGCATGATGAAACTTCGGCTCCCTACTACTTCTCTGCTTAATAGTACAAATTATTACAGGACTATTCCTAGCAATACATTACACATCAGACATTACAAGTGCATTCTCATCTGTAGCCCACATCTGCCGAGATGTTAACTACGGGTGGGCCATTCGAAATATTCATGCCAACGGAGCTTCCTTTTTCTTTATTTGCATTTACCTTCACATCGGACGAGGTCTCTACTACGGATCCTACATTTATAAAGAAACATGAAACATTGGCGTAGTCCTCCTCCTGCTGGTCATAATAACCGCCTTCGTAGGCTACGTACTACCATGGGGCCAAATATCATTCTGAGGCGCCACAGTGATTACAAACCTTCTATCCGCCATCCCATACATTGGCAATGACTTAGTACAATGAATTTGAGGGGGCTTCTCCGTAGACAATGCAACACTAACACGATTCTTCACATTTCACTTCCTCCTTCCGTTCATTGTTGTAGCTGCCACCCTAATTCATGCCATGTTCCTACACGAAACAGGCTCAAACAACCCAATTGGGGTAAACTCAGACGCAGACAAAATTTCCTTTCATCCATATTTCTCATTTAAAGACTTACTAGGATTTATCATCCTACTAACCCTCTTACTATCGCTAGCTCTATTCTCACCCAACCTTTTAGGAGACCCCGACAACTTCACCCCAGCGAACCCATTAGTAACACCAACCCATATTAAGCCAGAATGATATTTTCTATTCGCCTACGCCATTCTCCGCTCAATTCCCAATAAACTAGGAGGAGTTTTAGCCCTACTATTCTCCATCCTAGTGCTAATACTTGTTCCGATACTCCACACGTCAAAACAACGAGGCCTCACATTCCGCCCCATCACCCAATTCTTATTTTGAACCCTGGTTGCAGACGTATTTATTCTCACATGAATTGGAGGAATACCAGTAGAACATCCTTTTATTATCATCGGACAAATCGCATCAATTTTATACTTTACCCTCTTACTCATCCTCATGCCCACAACAGGATGGCTAGAAAACAAACTACTTAACTGAAACTGCCCTAGTAGCTTAATTCAAAAGCGCCGGTTTTGTAATCCGGAGACTGAAGGTTAAAATCCATCCTAGTGCCAGAAAAGAGAGAATTTAACTCCCACCCCTAACTCCCAAAGCTAGGATTCTAAACTAAACTATTTTCTGGTATACAGTATTACATGTAGGTGCAGCAACATAGAGTTGTATACACATAACACGCATGCAGCACATATATATGTACTAAATACATAATATGTATAATATTACATATATATATGTACTAAATACATAATATGTATAATATTACATATATATATGTACTAAATACATAATATGTATAATATTACATATATATATGTACTAAACACATAATATGTATAATATTACATATATATATGTACTAAATACATAATATGTATAATATTACATATACATGCATTAGTACATAATATGTATAATACCACATATCCTGGTACGAGACATCTATGCTTAAACGATTGTTATGATTTCACTAAGATATAATTGATATTTCAGAAATAATTTCTTTCAACCTATAGATATAGGTTAATCACCATAAAATGTTCCCGGACATTTTCTATGAAGAATAACTAAAATCGGACCAAACAATAGAATGTAGTAAGAAACCACCAACAATCACAAGTTAATGCATATTATCCTTGAAAGGTCAGGGGCAATAATTGTGGGGGTTTCACAATATGAACTATTACTGGCATCTGGTTCCTATCTGAGCACATAACTGAATAACTAGACATATCTCACATCGTCAACGACATCTGATTATCGGAGTGGTTCAAAATAGCACAAACCCACCATGCCGAGCGTTCTCTTATATGCATCTGGTTTTTTAGTAAGGCCTACATTCATCTGACATCGATGACCACTTTCAGGATCTGACGGAGAAGGTGGTACTATTTAGTAATATCATGAGTAAATATTCTTAATTATTTAATGACATAACTTTTATATCACCACAAGTTTATTTCAGGAGCATACATATTGCTTACCTTCCCCATACCTGTATAAGATCCCCCTGGGCGTCTCTACGCGGTAAACCCCCCTACCCCCAACGCCGAGAGATGCCTGTTTAAATCTGTTAAACCCCTAAACCAGATTAGGCTCGATCAGCGATGAGCAACGAGTATAATGTGTCACTATATATTGTTGTATATACACTATATA